ATGCGATGAATATTTTCAACAAATCACAAAGACATTGGAACACTATATTTCATTTTTGGAATTTGATCTGGCTTACTTGGCACATCATTANGATTAATGATTCGAACAGAATTAGGACAACCAGGATCTTTATTAAATGATGATCAATTATATAATGTAATTGTTACAGCTCATGCATTTGTTATAATTTTCTTTTTAGTAATACCAGTTATAATTGGAGGATTTGGCAATTGACTTATTCCTCTTATACTTGGCGCCCCTGACATAGCTTTTCCACGTATAAATAATATAAGATTTTGGCTTCTTCCCCCATCTCTTACTCTTCTCCTAACCTCAGCTGCAGTAGAAAGAGGAGCAGGAACTGGATGAACTGTATATCCTCCTTTATCAAGCAATTTAATACACACTGGTCCTTCTGTAGATTTAGCTATTTTTTCACTTCATTTAGCAGGAGTATCTTCAATCTTAGGAGCAATTAATTTTATTACTACAATTATTAATATACGATGAGAAGGAATACAAATAGAACGATTACCTCTGTTTGTATGATCTCTTTTAATTACTGCTATTCTTCTTTTACTTTCTCTTCCAGTTTTAGCAGGTGCTATCACAATACTCTTAACTGATCGAAATTTTAACACGACGTTTTTTGACCCTAGCGGAGGAGGAGATCCAATTCTTTTTCAACATTTATTCTGATTTTTTGGCCATCCTGAAGTTTATATTTTAATTCTTCCAGGATTTGGAATCATTTCTCATATTGTATCACATTACTCCTTAAAAAAAGAAATTTTTGGAAGACTTGGAATAATCTATGCAATATTATCAATTGGACTCTTAGGCTTCATTGTTTGAGCTCACCATATATTCACAGTCGGAATAGATGTCGACACCCGAGCATATTTTACTGCAGCTACAATAATTATTGCAATTCCCACAGGAATTAAAGTCTTCAGATGGTTAGCAACTATTTATGGATCCCCTATTAATTATTCTACCCCAATACTATGAGCACTAGGTTTTATCTTTCTATTTACTGTAGGAGGATTAACAGGAATTATTCTATCTAATTCCTCATTAGACATTATACTTCATGATACATACTATGTAGTAGCTCATTTTCATTATGTGTTATCTATAGGAGCTGTGTTTGCTCTTTTTGGGGGTTTTAATCACTGATACCCCTTAGTAATAGGGCTATCTTTAAATCAACAATGAACAAAAACTCATTTTTTTATTATATTTATAGGTGTTAATATTACCTTTTTTCCTCAACATTTTTTAGGATTAGCAGGAATACCTCGGCGATACTCAGATTATCCCGATTGCTATACAAAATGAAATATCATCTCATCAATAGGGTCTCTCCTATCATTAACTGCTGTTATATTTTTTATATTTATTGTATGAGAAAGACTAATTTCCCAACGCTCAGTCATCTGATCCCTTCATCTTTCTACATCATTAGAATGAAACAATCGACTTCCTGTAGATTTTCATAATATAAACGAAACAGGAGCATTATTTATTTAATAATTAATTCTACATATGGCCCTATGAGGACAAACAGGATTTCAAGATGCAAATTCCCCTTTAATAGAACAATTAATCTTTTTTCATGATCATTCCATATTTATTTTAATCATCATTTTAACATTAGTTATATATATATCCCTTCTTTTAATAACCAATAAATTTTCATGTTTACTAATCTGTGAAAGTCAAAAAATTGAAACTGTTTGAACTATTATTCCTAGATTGATTTTATTATTTCTAGCTCTCCCCTCTCTACGCTTATTATATCTATTAGATGAAACAAATAATCCTCTTCTTTCTATTAAAGTTATAGGCCATCAATGATATTGAAGATATGAATACTCTGATTTTATTAACATTGAATTTGATTCATATATGACCCCTACACAAAATCTTACTCTAGGTAATTACCGCTTATTAGAAACTGACCATCATTTAATTGTCCCTATAAAAACTAATATTCGTATAATTATTACGTCTGCAGATGTAATTCACTCCTGAACAATTCCATCTTTAGGTATTAAAATTGATGCCATTCCAGGACGCTTAAATCAATTAATAATCTACCCATCTCGCCCTGGACTTTTCTATGGACAATGCTCAGAAATCTGTGGTGCCAATCATTCATTCATGCCTATTTCACTTGAAGTAATTAATATAAATTCTTTTATCTCTTGATTATCAAGTAAAAATTAATTTTACTATAATTAGTATGAAAAGTTAGTTAATATATAACATAATTTTGTCAATTTTAAATAACTATTCTTATTTAGTACTTTTCTATGCCTCAACTATCTCCATTAAACTGAATATTCTTATTTATATTCTTCTGATTTATTATAGCCCTTAACTCATCTATTATATGATGAAATAATTCAAATTTATATAATTTTACTAATCTAAATATAAATAAAAAATCAATTAAATATTCTTGATATAATGATAATAGATATCTTTTCTTCATTTGATGATCATAATTCAACCATTTTCTCTATATATTTATTAATATGAATCATTTCTATTTGATCTTTGTTTTTTATCAATTCATCAATATGAATTTTTCCTGCTAATATTTTTTCTTCTATTTCATTCCCTAAACACATTATTAATATTCAATTAACACGATCATTTAGAATAAATATAGGGGGGTTTCCATTAATTATTTCTTCTCTATTTATCACAATTATTAATTTCAACTTATTGGGCCTTCTTCCCTATATATTTAGTTTAAGGAGTCATCTAAGGATAACTTTTTGTTTATCACTTCCTTTATGGCTAAGACTAATTATTTCTTCCTACCAAAATAATTACTATTCCTCTTTTGCTTCTTTTCTTCCTACTGGTACCCCCTCATTTTTAATTGTATTCTTACCAATTATTGAGCTTCTTAGAATCAGTGTTCGCCCAATTACCCTAGCAGTTCGAATTGCAGCAAACATCAGAGCAGGTCATATTATTTTAACATTGATTGGAAACTACCTAACCTTTTCTATTCTCTCTTTTAATATCATTACTATAATATTTATTATAGTTATTCAAATTATATATTTTATATTTGAAATTGGTATCAGTATTATTCAAGGCTACATTTTCTCACTTCTTATTACCCTTTATACAGATGACCATCAATAGATACACCTATAGGCCTCAAACTAATGTACTCAAAGATATCACATCACCTTAACAGCTTCAATATTATACTCTTCTTTAAGCTATTTGAGTTAAACAAAAATAATACAAATTAATATAACTAATATATAAATATTAACTAATAATAATATTCAATGTTCCACTATTTTAAAAATAATTCTATTTAAATTAAATATACCCTGTCCACCAATTTCTTCAAATCATCCTATATCAACTAACTTCAAATTTCTATTTCTAATCCTCTTCACTACATTTAATATAGGATATCCCATCAATAATGACAAAAATCACATCTCCATATTAAAAAAATTAAAAAAATTATAATTTTTAAAATTTATATTATTTCCCCACAACACCATAGAAACTAATAGCCTAATCACAATTAGTATTATTACTAATACTTTATAATAATAAGGGAGAAATATTTCTTTATTAAATTGTATAAAAATATATTGAAATATAATCCCTCTAAATAAAGCACCTATTACTAATACAAATATTGGAATAATTATATTAATATCATCATCATTAATATCCCTATATTTATTTTTTATTTCACCTCTTCAAATTAATTTAATTGATAATCGTATTGAATAAAATATAGTCAAACAAATACCTAATAATCTTAACAACAATATCACAATATTTATATTTCTTTCAAGTATTTTCTCAATAATTATATCTTTTGAATAAAACCCAGATAAAAATGGAAACCCACATAATGCTATATTTGCAATTCTTATGCACATACTAGTAAAAGGTAATTTTCTTCTTACCCCTCTAATACAACGAATATCCTGATTTCCCCTATAAGAGTAAATAATATGACCCCTACATACAAATAATAATGCTTTAAATATTGCATGTGTGTATAAATGAAATAAAGTTAATATTGGTATTATTAAACTTAATGAAAATATTATAACCCCTAACTGACTTAAAGTTGATAATGCAATGATTTTTTTTATATCATATTCATAAATTGCACAAATTCCAGACATTACAGTTGTTATTACAGCAACATATATTATAAATGAAAATAACCCCTCACATTTCTCTAAAAGGGGATAAAATCGAATAATTAAAAAAATACCAGCAGTTACTAATGTTGAAGAATGAACTAATGCAGATACTGGAGTCGGAGCTGCTATTGCCGCAGGTAACCATCTTCTAAACGGAATTTGCGCTCTTTTAGTCATCCCTGCAACCACTAAAAAAAATATCACCACTCTCAACATATTAAATTCTCATATGCATAACAAATTTCAATGTCCCAATCTTACCATTATCCTGATTCTCACTAAAATAAAACAATCCCCAATACGATTTATTAATACAGTTAATATCCCTGCCCTTAATGATTTTCTATTTTGATAATAAATTACTAAAATAAATGATACTAATCCTAATCCATCTCATCCTAATATTAACCTAACCAACCTAGGAATAAAAATCAAAAAATTCATGGATAACACAAACAACATTAAAATATTTATAAATCGTCTTCTATTAATATCATCCTTCATATACCTATTCCTAAAAATTCTCACACAACCAGAAATTAAACACACTAACCTTCTAAATCTACATCTAACCCAATCAAAAATTATTTCAAACTCAACAAATAGTCTCATACACCTAAATACTTCCCAACTTATAATAAAACAAAAATTATTTAAACTTATAAATATAAACACCAGTAGTATCAACAAGGATCATATAAATAAAAAACCTCTGTAAATTGATCCTAATTTTACATTTCTCTTCATAGTAAAATAAATCGAATTATTTTTCTCTGAATCCACAATTCAGTATTTTTTATAAACTAATTTTACATATTCTACATAACCCCTCTTAAATATCTAATGTTTAATAAAAATATTAATAGAGGAATTAAATGTAACAAAATTAATAAGTATTCGCTTCTATTTTCACTATAAACTACATTATAAAACCTCATATACCTCCCGCATTGGATTCTCACATACAACACTAAATTATATAAGCCCCCTACAAAAACTATTATCAAAATAATAATTGCTAATATTTGTCTATATAAATATAAAGAAATAAATAATAAAATCTCTCTAACCAAATTAATAAACGGAGGAGCACCTATATTTCTGATACACATTATAAACCAAAATAATCTTATCCTAGACCTAACATTTAATATTCCCCCATACAAAAATAAACTTCGTCTATTAATTTTTTCATATAATATATTGCTTAGACAAAACAAGCCTGAAGAACATAACCCATGACTAAATATTATCAACATTCCTCCTTCTCATCCACACATAAATTTACTTAATAATCCTCCCGCCATTATTCCTATATGCCCAATTGAAGAATAAGCAATCAAGGCCTTAATATCCCTTTGCCCCACACAAATTAAAGAAGTTAATACACCCCCTCATAGACAAATCACTATGATCAACTCATCAAAATATAGATTTATAAAAGAAAAAGTGGACAAAAACCGAATCAACCCATACCCGCCTAATTTTAATAAAATCCCCGCTAACACTATTGAACCAGCAATTGGTGCTTCTACATGAGCTTTTGGCAACCATAAATGTATAGAATATAAAGGAAGTTTTACTAAAAAGGCAAATAATATAACCCCTAATCAAATTATTCTTATATTCAAATTTATCTTATTATACTTAAACATATCTATTATATATGAACCATTCTTTTCACTAATTATCAAAATTCCTAACAACAACGGCAACGATGCAAACACAGTATATAACATTAAATATAACCCTGCTCGCAATCGTTCAGGCTGATAACCCCATCCCAAAATTAATATTACCGTTGGCAACAATGATATTTCAAAAAACAAATAAAAAAGTAATAATCTTGTCATTATAAAAAATAAAACAATTATTATACATAAAGATAACACAACAAAAGAAAAAAATATTATTTTATTATTGTTTTGTTTTACCCCTTTATACCTTGCTAACAACATTAATCCCCTAATCCAAAATCTTAATAAAACTAGAATTGAAGATAAAATGTCAATATATAGATAATAACTATATAATCCTCAATCTTCTCTTCCTAAATATTTTAATGTAAAAAAGGTAAAAATTATTATAAATCAAAATCGTATTTCTCACAAATTATTTAATTTTATTATTAATAATAAAATCAATCTAAAAATCATTCCTATAATTTATATAAATTAAGTATTTTTACGTAATCATTTCCATGACAACGAATTATTCTTACTAATAAAGATAAACCCAACGATGCCTCACAAACACTAAATACTACTAAAACTATGATTAAAAAATAATCTATTCTCATAATACCTCATGAAAACATAAATCTCATTAATATTCCTAACGATATAATTTCAAATCTTAATAAAACATTTAAAACATGTTTTCATTGAAATAATAAAATTAACAATCCTCTCATATACATAAATAAGCTCAATAATAATTCATTTCTTAATATCATATACCCACTAGTTATAATAGCTTAAATCTAAAGCATTGGTTTTGTAAACCAAATATTAAATATAAAACTATTTTTATAACTATTAAAGTTATAAGTGAATCGAACACTTCAAAAAAGTTTTCAAAACTCTTTTAGCCCAACAAAACCTAATATTCAAAAATATATAATCAAATTCCATCTAAAATAGGTCGCACTAAAAAACATATAAAGTAACTCACTCTAAAAATTCGTCCGATTGTTTCATAGGGATATTCAACAGGACATCCACCAATTCAAGTTAATATTATAAACCTTATAATTAATAATCAAAAAAAGAATTGAGACATAATATTATATGTAATTCCCACTCTATTTTTTATATGTAATAAAGGACAAAAAAACAAAATCAATAAAGATATTAGTAATCTAATTACTCCCCCTATTTTTCTAGGTACTGAACGTAAAATTGCATATGCAAATAAAAAATATCACTCAGGCTTAATATGTTCAGGAGTTACTAATGGATTCGCAGGAATAAAATTTTCTGCATCACCTAAATAATTAGGACATAATGTTACTAATTCAATTAAAATAAATAACATAATTAAAAATCCTAACGCATCCTTATATGTATGATACTGATGAAAAGGGACTTTATCTATATTTCTTCTTACCCCCAATGGATTACTTGAACCCTTTTCATGCAAAAACAAAAAATGTAATACCACTATTGCAATAATAATAAAAGGAAACAAAAAATGAAAACAAAAAAACCGATTTAACGTAGCCCCATCAACAGAATAGCCCCCTCAAACTCAATAAACCAATTCTTCCCCAATATAAGGCATTACAGATAACAAATTAGTAATCACAGTTGCTCCTCAAAAAGATATTTGACCCCAAGGTAAAACATACCCCACAAAAGCTGTTATTATTACTAATATAAACAATACTACTCCCACATTTCAAGTAACAATTTGTATATATAAACTATAGTATAACCCTCGTCCAACATGAATATATAAACAAATAAAAAAAAATGAAGCTCCATTTATATGAATATAATGCAATATTCAACCATAATTTACATCCCGCATAATATGCACCACAGAATCGAACGCTATTTCAATACAAGAAGTATAATGTATAGATAAAAATAAACCTCTTAAAATTTGAACAATTAAACATAAACCTAATAAAGAACCAAAATTCCATCAAATTAATAAGTTTACTGGAGTAGGTAAATCTACTAATGCCCCATTTAAAATTTTCAATACAGGATGACTCTTCCGCAATGATCTCAGCATATTTATATTTAAAAACTCGTAAAGGCCCCTCACAATAGTAACAAATTTTTACAACCCTAATCAAAACAAATAATAACAATACACCTAGTCTAACATAACAATAAAAATTATACCCCATTATAATTAAACCCCTATTTCCCATTCTAATTGTATTTATATTTATATAAATAAATTCCATTACATTTAAATTTATATAATTATATAATGAAAAATTAATGATTAATAATATACTAAAAAAAAAAAGAAAAAAAAGAACAAAGCCTTGTACTGAAATAAAAAGTGTGTTAGGAATTAGGCTAATCACATATATAAATATCACAAGTATTCCTCCTACATATACTAAAAATAATATATAGCCATATCACGGGTATCTAATAAATGAAACCACTACCCTTCTTAAAATGCTAATAATTATTAGTATAAACCCTAAGCTTAAAGGTTGAATTATTATAGTCGTAAGGCTAATCAGAGCAAACCCAAAAGATAATATTATTATTATTCTCATATCAAAAAACAATATGACAGTTATTGATCAATAACTTCCAATGTTATTATTTTATTTAAACTATTTTTTGTTAAAAAAAATAAATGATTTTTCTTATAAAAATTATAAAGATTAAAATACACAATACACATGGCAAATATCTTTTTCAAATTAAATACATCAACAAATCATAACGATATCGAGGATATCTAGCCCGCACTCAAATAAATATTCAAGAAACTATTACCACAAATAAACATATACTTAAACCTAATAAAGATTTATTTAAAAAACCTCCACCTAAAAATAAACACACTACTAATACACTTATAAATAAAATATTACTATATTCTGCTATAAATAATAATGCAAATCCTGCCGATCTATATTCTACATTAAACCCAGAAACTAACTCTGACTCACCCTCAGCAAAATCAAATGGAGCCCGATGAGTTTCAGCAACCCTAGAAACAAATCACATTAAAAATATAAAAAAATTAATAAATACTAATCAAATAGGAGTTTGATATTTTATTAGTACTACTAAATTAACTCTCCCCATTATTAATAAACATCTTATTAAAATTAATGATATTCTCACTTCATATGAAATTCTTTGTGCAACAGCTCGAATTGAACCCAATAAAGCATATTTAGAGTTTGAAAATCAGCCTGCTCCTATTACTCTATATACCCCAATCCTAGAAATACATAAAAATATAATTAACCTTAATCCCCCTATTGTCACTATAAAATAACTATTGTACAACATCCACAACAATAATGCCAAAAATAATCTTATTACAGGACAAATCATAAAAGGGATTATATTCACTATAGAGGGGCTAATATATTCTTTTCTAAAGAGTTTTACTGCATCTGCTAAAGGTTGGGGAAGCCCTATTATTCCTACCTTATTAGGGCCTTTTCGTAGCTGAAAATACCTTAATCCCTTTCGTTCTAATAATGTAAAAAAAGCAACTGCTAATAATGCACAAATACAAGAAATAATCCTAGAAATTAATTCAACCATCATTATTAAGAAGAAATAATATACTATCTCTCTAAAAGAAGCTTAAATTCTTTGCACTGTTCTGCCATCTTAATATAAAGTAAGAAAAAAATTTCTTATAAAATGATCCTAATTCATTCACATATATTCTGCCAACTTTATACTACTCAATTAAATTTTTGGTTATAGTCGGTCCTTTCGTACTAGATACAAACAATACATTTATTAAAAGATAGAAACCAACCTGGCTTACACCGGTCTGAACTCAGATCATGTAAAATTTTAAAAATCGAACAGATTCACCTATTAAAGCTTCTTCACCTTAAGGTTATTTTAATCCAACATCGAGGTCGCAATCTTTTTTATCAATAAGAACTCTCTAAAAAAATTACGCTGTTATCCCTATGGTAACTTATTCACGTAAGCAAAATATTGGTTAATTAATTTATCAACTTTTCTTTTTGAGGAAGTTATTAACTATTTTATTTTATTCCTCGATCACCCCAATCAAAATCATTTCCTATATAATTTTAAAATAATTTTATATATATTTGATAAAAGCTCAATAGGGTCTTCTCGTCCCTTTAATTAATTAAAGCTTTTTCACTATAAAAATTAATTTCTAATAAATAAATAAGAGACAGATCAACTTTCGTCAAACCATTCATTCTAGCCTTAATTTATAAGGCAAATTATTATGCTACCTTAGTACAGCTATTACACTGCAGCTGTTAAATATAATATCACCGAGCAGGCCCGACTCCTTATATATAAAAAACAAAGAGACATGTTTTTGATAAACAGGCGAAATTGATATTTGCCGAATTCCTTTTATTTATTTTATTTTATAATTATCTCAATTATACACTTTTATTTTTCATTTTCCATTATATTTTCTAACAAAAATTTATTTTTAATAAAACTAACAATACTCATATTAACATTATATTAAATTATTACAATAATTAATAAAATTTTATTAACAATTATCAAGATTTATATCAATAATTTATTTATTAAATTATAAATTAAATTATTTAATTCAACTTTAATAGAACAAACTATTTACATTATAATCTTAATAGTAATATGAAGCTTTTCCCTCATTAAATATATATTTAACAATTATATGTAATTCACATATATTAATTAAACTACACTAATATGTTTTAAATAATAAACTAGCTAACATAAAAATCGAATAGCATTTCACTACCATTTAATAATAATAATATAACTATACAACGTTAAAATTATTTAATTTTACTTTTTTATTAAATAAATCTTTTTATTTCGAGAAGCTATTATTCAACACAATATATTATCAACCCATAATGCAAAAGGTACAAAACTTAAATTTTACTAACAATTAATTTATTCTACTCCCTTTCAGTTTACTTAAATATATTTATTTCTTTTCCCTTTACTATTATTAATTAATTTAATCTATTTATAATTAACAAATATTTTTATACTAATTTCTTTTGTATCAAGAATAATTAAAAAAATAATTATTTTCTCAATGTAAGTGAGATACATTTAAATATGTTAATTCCTGTATTAAAATACTTTATTATCTCCAAGAACAATTTCCATTACCCTTACTATGTTACGACTTATCTTATCTTTCAACAAGAGCGACGGGCGATATGTACACTTCACAAAACCATTTTATTCATAAAAACAAACTAATTTTAAATTACTATTAAGTCCTCCTCATTTAAATAATTAAACTTAAAAATTTGAATATTAAAAATTATAAAAAGTAGCTCATTAATTCTTTCTTATTAACTGTATTTTGACTTGACATAAAAATTCATCAATTTTAAAGTCTTTTAAATAATTCTTAAAACATAAACTTATTGACAGCAATACACAAGCTGTAATTATTTCAAAAGAAAGTGAGTTTAAATCGGGGAATATCATTTTATACTAACAAGCTCCCCTAAATGGATATGTGAAACCGCCAAATTTTTTAAGTTTTAAATATATTTTATAATTCTCATATATTCTTAATCCTTTAGTAGAATAATAATTCAAATTTTACTATATTGAAATAATAGGGTATCTAATCCTAGTTTATTCTCAAATTTTCAAAGCATCAGCATTATAGAAATATTTAAAAATCAAAATAATAATAAATTTTACTTACTTACATATTAATATAATTTCCTATTAATATCTATAGCTTAACTTTATTTTCTACTACCTTAATTTAATCTGAGTTATTTTGTATAACCGCAGCTGCTGGCACAAATATTAACCAACTCTAACTTATAATATCTATATAAAACTTTCATTCATTGTATAATTTAAAATACTGAGTACTCTCACAATATAATTTTAATAAAATTATTAATTACTAATAACTTATATTTATTACAATATTTAATTATAATAAATATAAATTCTAACAAAGAAACCGATTAAGTACAATATAAATTTAAACCTAACATGTATTATAAAATAACAATTAACATTACTAACTAAAATCAAATTATCAAATAGTAAAGAGAATATATTTATCTATTTTTGGGGTATGAACCCAACAGCTTACTTATTAGCTTACTTTACTTAAACTATAACAATAATATGTATTTTTAAATTTGCAATTTAATTTTTTTTATTTTCTTAAAATATATAGCCACAAGAAAGTTATAAAACTTATTCATAGATTTACAATCTAACGTCTATTTTCGACCACCTCATACAGAATTTAAGTAACTTTTTACATATAATAAGTTTTGAAAACTTATAGTTTCTTTAACTTAAAATTCTTTACAACAAAGGGATTTGAACCCTCTCTTTAAAATTCAAAACTTTATATGCCCCTACAACATATTGTATTATTTAATTCTTCAATTAAACTTTTTGTTTGGAAAACAACTATACTAAATTTTATACTAATAAAAAACTCCTACTTTCAAAAATAGTAATCCCATTAGTATGAGAAGAAATATATATATATATACACACACACACACATATACATAGATAGATACATATACATCTATCTATATATATACACATATAGGTAGACTATATACTAATCTCCTAACCACTACTCTATTTTAATTCCTATTGACTCACACACTTAACCCTCCTATCTTATATTTTTATAAACTGCCCTATAAAAAAATATTAAATCTACCACTTTCAATAAWTTTTTATTAAATACAATTATCCCAAGAAATTGAAAATTTCTTATGCTTAAACACTATAAAAGTCAACAATTTTCTCTACTAAGATTTCGTTACTCTCACTAATTGGTAATGCTCGATGCGCACTATTACTTTCAATTCTTAAAACAGAATAAATTAGACCACAAAAAGAATTTTATATTATTTTATTACATAATTTATACATTATTTGATTAAACTATAAACATTATATCATAGACACTCTCACTAATTGGTAATGCTCGATGCGCACTATTACTTTCAATTCTTAAAACAGAATAATTTTTTATTCTCAATTTAATGTCTTTAAGGTATATARTACATAAACTCATGCATCACCAACTATTTAATCCATAACATAGGAAACCTTTTAAATTAAAAATTTAGGTAGTGTGATGCTTTTCCCGATTAATAAGCACAAATCAACATGCGTATCCTTGTGAATTTCTATTAAAGAGAAGAAAAGAATTTATTATTTATTAGCTTACCTAAGCATATAATATACAACTATAAATTTATATACGGTCTAAAATACATACTTTCTAAGTTTCTCAATTCGATATGACTCTCTCTTATTTATAAATATTATTAACCTCTTTATATAGTGAAATACATGCTATTAAGTTATGTTTGTTCATATGATACTTATTAGATCTCCTATCACAGGCGTAGGCCCCAATATTCAATTTATTCATTACTTAACTTATAATTTCTATGTATCTTACAAAACAACTTATATAAGACCTCATCTACATTATATGAATATATTCATTTAAGAGTTATTTGATCATTATCTTATTATCTATTCATAGGACATCACCCAGTTATTGTATACAAACAGACGCAGTGTTTATAATCTAAGTTAAGAATTTCTAAGAGTATCATTATATGTTTTTAATTTCAATTAACAGCCATATTAATTATCTACATTTATAATGTAGACAATTATTAATTTATTCGAGAAATATTTCACTTTTTTAACAACTTTTAAAATCATTGTGTAAGTGTATATATTTATTATTTAAATATTGTAATTATATCAATCGTTTGTATAATACATACATCGTGTAAAATTCGTTGAAAAAGTTAAAAAAAGAGTCCCTTTTAGGCCGTGTTTTTCTTGACAACTTTATTTATTTTGCCTACGTGCACAATGAGGCTTCCTAACAAAAGAGCTTTTTTTTGATCCAAAACTTTTTTTTTCACTTTTTAAATACTTTTGTAAAAAGATGAAACATGTTATAACAGTATATTATCATATATATTATGGCATTTTATGACCCGAAATCCTTTTCACTTAGTTGAATTTAGCCCTTGACCATTAACAGGTTCTATAAGAGCACTATTCTTAACACTGGGGTTATCCTCATGATTTCATAATTATGGTATCTCTCTAATTTTCTTTTCTTTTTTATTAATAATCTTAACTATATTTCAATGATGACGTGATATTATTCGAGAAAGGACATTTCAAGGCCTTCACACTTTAAAAGTTTCAATAGGACTACGGTGAGGAATAGTTTTATTTATTGTATCAGAAATCTGCTTTTTCTTTGCTTTTTTTTGAGCTTACTTTCATAGAAGTTTAGCCCCTACAATGGAAATTGGAGCTTGCTGACCGCCAATATATATCTCACCATTAAATCCATTTCAAATTCCATTACTTAACACAGCCATTCTTCTATCCTCAGGGATTACCGTAACATGGGCACATCACTCATTAATAAACGGAAATTTAAATCAAGTTATTCAAGCTATAATTGCAACAATTATTTTAGGAGTTTATTTTACTATTCTCCAAGCAATGGAATATAATGAAACATCATTTTCGATTTCTGACAGAGTATATGGCTCAACCTTTTTTGTCTCTACAGGTTTTCACGGATTACATGTTATTATTGGGACTCTTTTTTTATTAACGTCTTTTATACGAATTATTATAAATCATTTCTCTTCCTCACATCATTTTGGATTTGAAGCTGCAGCATGATACTGACATTTTGTTGATGTTGTTTGACTATTTTTATATACATGCATCTATTGATGAGGATCATAATCACTTAATTTTATTAAGTGGCCGAAAACAAGCACTAGATTTTTAATCTAGATAATGATTACTCTATTAATCCTTAATAAGGTACTATATTTTAATTAGAAAATTTAATTTGCAATTAAAAAGTAAGACATAAAAAACTTTATTACCACATTTAATAAGAAATGAAATTAATCATTTATGGTTTCGACCCATAACTTTGGTGGGAAACACCCTATTCAATAAAAAGCCAAAAAGAGGCATTTAACTGTTAATTAAATCATTATATTTTTATATATTTTATTGGATAATGCTGCGCCGGAATGAACGGATTATATTGATGTTATAAATAATAAGAAAATTCTTTTCTTCTGCATTAATGATTATAATTATAATATTTATAACATTTCTATTTCTGCTTAACTGTATTCTCCTTTCTATTAATATTCTTATTAGAAAATTTTCCCAAAAAGATCGAGAAAAATCTTCTCCTTTCGAATGTGGATTTGACACATCTTCTCACACTCGCTCACCTTTCTCTATACGATTCTTTTTATTGGCGGTCATCTTTTTGGTCTTTGATATTGAAATTATCCTTCTAATTCCCATCTCTATTAACATAATTAGCTCTCCTTCTACTGATCAAGTATCCTCAACAATGATTTTTTTATTAATTCTTCTTTTTGGTTTGATTCACGAATGAAATCAAGGCTCTTTAAATTGATTATAAGAGTAATTAATATAAAATAGGGCTGCTAACTCTTTTTTGAGCATTGTAATATGTTCTACTCTTTATGAACAAAAAATTTTTTCCTGCTAATTTCTTATTTATAAATATAGTAATTTTAGGTTCTATTTTATCTCTTTCATCTAACCACTGATTAGTAATATGAATGGGTTTAGAACTAAATTTAATAGGAATTTTACCCCTAATAAATATTAAGGGCAAACACTTCGAAATTGATAGCTCAATAAAATATTTTATTATTCAAAGATTTAGTTCTTCTTTATTAATAATTTCATCAATTATTTTATATTTTTATTCTTCATCTTGATACTCAATATTTCACAGCCCTTTTCCATCTATGATTTTAATTATATCCCTCCTAATTAAATTAGGCAGCGCCCCATTTCATTTATGACTACCCAACATCACAAAACAAATAAGATGAATAATACTCTTTCTAATTTTAACCTGACAAAAATTAGCTCCACTATTTATATTATCATTTATTAATTTTAATCAAAATATTATTTTATTAAGTGCCACTCTTAGAGCCTTACTTGGAAGAATCCAAGCAATTAATCAAACTAGTATTCAATTAATTATAACTTATTCTTCTATCTCTCATTTAGGATGAATACTATCTGTTTCCATAATTAACAATATGATTATAATATTATATCTATTAATTTATTCTATTATTTCACTCCCCTTATTTATATATTTCAATATAAAATCAGGCTATAAAATCTTCAATTTAACACAACACAATAAAAACATAAATATAGATTTTTTGGTTTTTATTCCACTCATTATATCTTTAGGTGGATTCCCTCCCTTTATTGGATTTCTATCTAAAATCATTATTTTAATTATATTTATTAATATAAATTTTATTATTATCCCTATTATTTTATTTATAAGCACCTTAATTAGCTTATATTTCTATTTAAATTTATCAATAATAATATTCATTAAGTCTTTTTTATTTCTTAAATTATACCCGTTATCTTATAACTTTTATTTTTTTCTTTCTTTTAACATTATCAGTATTTTTATTTTTATACCAATTATCATTATTAAAT